AAGCAAAGGAAAAATCAATAAATAATGCCTACAGTAGAAGGAAGGACTAATCAGTTATTTCTTTCATCGCTCCAAAGATACCAATATTAGCACTGATGGTGCGTAAATGTAACTCGTTGTTCAAACAACTATTCAGAGTTCCTAGAGCTCCTTGTAAGGCTTGTTGAAAAACGCGTTGTCTGACTTGATTAATCGCTCTTTGTTGTTCAAACTGAATGGTTTCGTTTTTGTAATTTTCTAATCGTTCCAAATTCTGATAAGTTGAATTAATCAAATTCAATTTTTCTCGTTCTATCTCGGAATATCCATTCACTCGAAACTCATCCGCTTCCATTTTTACTTTCCGTAAGCGTGCCTTGGCTTTTTCCAGTTTTTCAATGGCCCCCCCGCGTAGCTCTTCCGAATTTCGAATAGTCCTCAAGATTCTCTGTTTTCGATTATCTAATAAATCATTTAATGAAAGTAGATTATCTTCGCATTAATTTCAAAAATTCCATGATCTCTTCCCGAACCAAACATGAATCTTTCGATTCATTTGGCTCTCACGCTCACTTACTTATGGGTAATTCCCATATCTATTTTTTTTTTATGTAATGAGCTTATCCTCTCTTCGCTGTTCGCATTCCAAAATATTGAAACTGATCATTGATCCAAAAGCAGACTATTCGGAGGACTCTTCCGACCAGACAAAAAATCTTTAATTATCGGCAAAGTTGTTTCTTTTTTTTTTTCTTCAAATCCAAAAAATTTCGCTTACTTTATACATAGGTCGTCGATTCCGCATTGGATAAAAAAGGATGGGATTCCCATTTTTCCAGTAAAGGGTTCAAATCATTTTATTGATATGAGTGTTCTATATCGGATAAAATGCAACTATTCATTTTGAAACCATCTCCATACTAATTAATATGGCGGTAGAAAGAGCACCAATGTTGCGCCCGAACTTCAAACAATTTAGCTTTAACCATGTTTTGTTTAGGGTCCCATATTATTGGTTGATAGAGAATCAAAGTTTATTTACCAATGAATCACGAAATGCTATGGTTCGTACATATGATTTCTTAATTTATTCAGAAGTAATTCGCGAGATCGTACACCTTTCTTTCCTAATTATAAAGAATAAAGTGCAGCTGGTTAGATCCAGCTTATTCTTGAAATAAACAACTCGCACACACTCCCTTTCCAAAAAAAATCAATACACCAAGGACTACACTTAGATTTATTGGATTTGTTGCTAAAATATCGGTATTAAACCCGAAACTCCCGGCGGATGGCCAGTGACCCAAGGAAACGAAAGAATCGGTTACATTTTTCATAGGATCTCCTCTTATCTTATAGATAGGACTGACTAAATCGAACAGAGTTCTTTTTGTATTACTTCGCCCTTTTTGATTTGATTGATTTTTTTATTAATTTTCTAAAATTTTTTTAATTTAATTATTTTGATTTCAATTTTCTTATTGAAATACTTGTTAGAATTTGGTCCCAGGTCGTATATCAATTGCGAAATACCTCGTTTGTTGCAACGCTTCCTAAAAAAAGGGGGTTCCATTGGACTGAGAACGGGAAGGAAGAAAGCGAGTGGATCCGCTAATTCCTGATCCTCAAATTAGTCCTTCCCACGGGGTATTATCTCAATGAATAAGTTAACGTTATTGTAGGAGTGAAATCTTGATATAATTCGAAAAATCAAGCGGAAAATCCAAGGTAATAAAATAAGAAAGACAAAAAAAACTTTACAAATTTATAGGATTAAACAAAGGGATTTGCAAATAAAAGTGCTAATGCCACGACCAGTCCATAAATTGTTAAAGCTTCCATAAAAGCCAGACTAAGCAATAAAGTACCTCGTATTTTACCCTCTGCTTCTGGTTGTCTTGCGATACCTTCTACAGCTTGGCCCGCAGCAGTACCTTGACCAACTCCAGGTCCAATAGAAGCCAGCCCTACAGCCAATCCAGCAGCAATAACGGAAGCAGCAGAAATCAGTGGATTCATGGTAAGCTCCTCGCATAAAAATAAAGAAATGGTTAATGATACAAGAAAAGCAACCAATGAATTATGACTTATTATTCCATTACTAAGATCCACCCAATCCAGTCGAAATAACTATAACTATGAACTACAAATTAAAGTAATGAGATTATTGAATTGTATAAGCGGAACTGCTTCGATCTCGCGTTTTCCTATCCGTGGAGTCTTTATCAATCCATAATCAATGCAGAAGGACCTAGTTCTTCCGTTTCATTTATTTGTTCCGAACCATTCTTTCAATTCTGCACTCTTTCTCTTCTATATGCTCTGCTTGATTTCATCTGTTTATTCATTCGGCCCAGACGAAACGGAAGAACTTCTATTGGAATTCCTATCTAAATTCACGGGGTGGAGTAGAAAAGTCAAAAAGTCAATAAGATATATGGATAGTTCATATATAACTAGTAAATATCTAATATCACATATACATGGCTTTCTTCCATAACGTAAACCAAAAATTCACATC